CATGAGTGGTAGCTCACGCTCAAAACTCCTCCGACACGAGTCCTAGTCGTTGCGCTGCGGTCCGTTTCCCGGCTTCGCTTGCGCTATTTTTTGCACTTATTTTATTATTGGTTTAATCCATCCCCGACCCTAATGAATCGAGTATGTATGAAGGGGTCAGTCAAGCGGTTCGGGTTCTCGGTCGGTTCCCGTTCGCCTGCCCCCCCTCATAGTCCATTAGTGGGTAGGGTGGTCAACTTAGAGGGCGCCCGCCTCCTCTTCAGACGTGTCTTCGACAACCTGGCGGTTGTTCGGTCTCCGCTTTTGGAGGCGGGAGTGCTTGGTCGCTGGGGTTTCCTTTTCCTCAACCAATTCGGTTGTGTCAGCCCTGAGATTGGTTGGTCTAACATTTATGAGCAGGCTGGCTGGACAAAGATGGATGGAAGGTAAGATAGATTTGAGTTCAAGTGGCACAGGACCTTCGATCGACCATGGGGCGTATTCTACCCTTACCGAATTCATTCTCCCTTACCGAATTCATTCTATTGAAGCGTAACGTAAAACTTATCATGTTGCATTTCTTTGGTTTGGAAGTTCCAGAATGTTGTCTGTGGATTTCTAACAAAGGAAAGCCCCCCCTTTCTTTATGCCATTTGATTAATGAAAGTTCCGTGCTGCTCGCCACTCCCCGAGGCCAAGGACGGGGTCGAACCGTCATTCCAGGATTTGCAGTCCGATACATTTCCATTATGTTACCCAGCCAAACCCGCCACCTCGTGTGCCAAAGTCAAACGGTTGTTCTTCCTTCCCCGCTCCCTATTTTTCAATATATGCGGTGGCGGGCGGAGCACTCTATATGACCGGCGGCGGGTTACCAGAGAAGAGGGGACAACTTCTTTCTCCCTTGCTCCATTTTCCTTTTCTGATTAAAAGTAGCAAGCCACTCCACTACTGGTACAGAGGCCGGCCAGAAGGTTGCTTCCTCCATATGTTCAGGCAAAGAACATCTAGAAGCTAGCTTTTGTCTTGTAAGCTACCACGCCTAATAATAATATAATTAAATTTTGCTTACCAAAGCAAAGTGGTATTACTATAAAAAAGTAAATAAGCAACCAGTTCCGTTCCAAGTGACATGGCTTTTCACTATTCCTTATTCCTTTCCAGAGAAGCCCATCCAGCCCAGCGGATCCATTGTTTATGCGGCAGTGCGATGCTGCTGAAAAACTGAAGCCCTTAGGTATAGGTTGGGGAAAACTCCAAACAAAAAAGGGCCTTATTCTTCCTTATATTAAATATAAGTTTTAGAAAGGGGCATCCCTACCCCCTAAATTACAAGCTAGCGCGCAACGGCTTTTCAGCCGTTGTTGCTTTTTTTTTAGCAGGCTCGAAAATATCTCTTTCGCCTCTCCTCCCTGTCTCCATTCTGGTTGATTCGCTTCTTCCTTCGCGCAAGCGCTTGGTTCGCCCCTTTTGTGTTGCATTTTTTTGTTATCCCCCGCTTCAGTTTGCGTTTTTCGGATAGCCGGGATCCGACGTTGATTTCCGATTTATTTAAATGTCAGCTCCATGTTTTGGGCGGCCCATCTGGTTAGTTCAGCTATCACTGCAGGAAGCCCCTGCGGTTGTTCGGCTGCGTACTCCCCGTTTGCGTATCTCACACTCCCAAAGCATCTTTTTTTTTTCATATTTATTCCGGTCGGCTTCGTGCAGATAGATGTTTGCCGGGGGAGATTGGTGCTCCTGAGGTATGCCCTTCCGGTGGGTTGTTATATTTTCTGTCTATTCCATCCAGTGCCCGCACTGCGTCAGAAAATCTTCGTCTTCGATCTCTCTTCGCAACGCAATAAATAAGTCTAACAGTTTCTCTCGGCATCTGTCTTTTAAGTCATTGATCTCATATCTATAAGCAGGGGGGTCTGCGTTCACTATTAAGCCTACGCCCGTCCATTCCTTTCAAGCTTTTATCCCGCCCTTAGACTCGTTACGCTTAACGCCCACTTACTTAAAGACTCGTTGGCTCCGCGCTCTATTCGGTCGGAACCCGGTTTGAGAACCTTCTCTCATAGATTCCTTTCACCAAGTCATCGCCAGCAATCAGCTCTTATCCCTTGGTGTGGTGTCAAAGGGCGAGTTCCTTTACTTGTCTTGCCCAAAAACTTGCTTTATTCTCATTGGAGAAAGACTCTCCCGCGGCAAGGTTTTACACATAGGGCCAGCTGCTTTCTTTATCTCGCTTGCCGTTAGTCCGTCTAGCGCCTTTCTTTCGGTTGGGGTCCGTCCCGGGGCTTAGACCGCTTGGGTTCTATTTTTCTCGAAGGCAGTCAACGTGTCAGCCATTCCTCTCCCATTAGACTTGTAAATCCTTTGCTCTTTTTCCTTCTGTCCCTCTACTTTATTTGACAGGGGCGGATAATACCACTCTATCAATAACAAGAATACTGTAGCAATTCAGTTTCAAATGGTTTGAGCTTGGAAGCAACCTACTATCTATCGATAGGCTAAAACAGACTGCTATTGGCTGCTTTGCCTATCTATTCTATTATGGCCGGCTTGGAGACATCAGAGGAAGACCGTCATTTCTATCCGGGTACGATCATAGCTTCATTCATTCGTTGAACCTTGGGGATAACCATTAGCATTGAGGTCAATCACCACACCACCTCTATCCTATCATACGACATTACATGACGCGAGAGTGCATGGTCAACACACACCTACCTAAAGCGCCTACGTTCCGCTTGCAGCCAATACAAGCACAACCTAACTTGCACGAGATTCAACAACCGAAACTACAGGTAGTCCCGAGGGGACGGCATCCTCCTATAATAGTTTGCAGTACTGAACAAGCGAGTCATCGGTCGGGGGGTCTTTCAAAAAAAATAAAAAAAAAGGACATCACTCTAATCCCTGAGAACTTCCTTGATGATTTAGCAATTGAGAGACGGTTGCGACAAGTAAGAAAGTGGGCCACCCGGGAACTGGAAGATAAAAAGAGTTCCTTTTGGCTTATATAATAATATTTTATTTAATAACAAAACTCTAACTGGGCAGACCCTTAATCACTTCTAGTGGACTATGCATAGGACTACCCACGGAGCGGTGAAAAGACAGAAAGTATTCCTATTGATTCTAAGGGAGAACGAAGGACGGAGTGGAGGATGGAGGCGGATCGGTTGGAACGCGGGCTAGCCGGCCGGGAGGTTCGATTCCTCCCCGATTCCTATTTACTCGATCCATTGTTCGTGCAATCTTAAGGTTCATAGTCCTTTAGCTCTTATTACAGTGGTTGACAGTGGCTTATGAAAGTGGTACCCCTTTCTTTACTTTAAACAGTGGTTTACACAGGTTGAATGATACAAGCAGGAAGCAAACAACAGGAAGAACCAGAGCGGGTGTAGATGCTCGTGAAGGAACGGGAGCTGAAGCAACAGGAATTGGTCAACGAGTAGGAAGACTTGGAAATTCTTTTGAAAAAGGTGGCTAACACTAATATGCCTATCCACTACTATGGTGGTCATCATCGCTATGGCATGCACTGTGGCATGTTCTATGGTGCCTAGCCTATGCTGCTGGCCAACTACAGATCGATAGTGAGATTCTGATGCTATGCAGTTACAGATGCTCGTAATAGAGATTATGATCTTCGTTATCGGGAGTAAGATCCAGAATTAACTTCAAGTAGGGATCCTAGTGCTAGTTATCGGGGTTCTGTCTTTCGTGATCGTTAGGAAGAGCCGGATGCTAGTGATCTATATTTTTATGTTTGGGATCGAAAGATTCTGATGTTCGTAAGCGAGACCCAGATCCTCCAGTAGCACCAGCAACAGCAAATAAGCTACCACCTGATCTTGACCCTGACAGAACGGAATTCAAAGTTGAATAAAAGTAATGGTTGAAGAACCTCGTCTCACATCTCTTCCTGGCCAAGGTGGTAAAAGCACAACTCCGTCCAGTATCTTTCCCTGTTCCGATATAGCAAAATATCCAACCCAGTAGAAGTGTGGATGGACCGGCGTGGATAGGGGAATGTCCCACCATCATATAGTCCAATTCCTTTCCAGTGCCAGCATTCCAGTGTACGCATATCTAGGCGCAGTTCCAGTAGATGACCTTGTTGATCCGGGACCAGAGCCTGTTGACTAAGTAGCAGATAGACCCTCGGAGGGGACGCCCGCTGCAGAGTCAGCAGAGAGAGCAGGGGCAGGAACATAACAAGCTCCATAGCCGGTTGTTAACCTAATAGCATGATGGGCATAGACAGTACCATAGGTTGGTTTCAGATCGAGCTATTAAAGCACCTGACGGAACGGAACCGAAAATCTGGTAGAGGAAAAGGCAGGAGTCTATTTAGTAGACTTAGTTGCGTATGTTGAGTAAAGAACAGCCCCGTGAAGCTACGGGCTTTCCCTCTGTCTGGCGCGCATCCTTCCCTCCCCTCCTTTCTATCATTAGAAGCAAAGAAAGGCAGGAGCTGGTTTTTAGTCCCAAGTAACAGATTGAGTAGCTTTTATAACCAGCATCTAAGTAACTTCCAGATCTATAGTCACCATCAGTGTTAGATCCTCTAGGTGCTGGGGAAGCAAGCACCTAAATTGGTGCCTCTTCCTTTCCAGCTCCTCTAGTAAAGAAAGGATCACCTCCGCCCAATAGAGCCTAGCCCGAGAGAGGACTGACTTCTCCAGTGTGGATCGAAATGGTCTCGCGAAGCCGGTCCCCGGACAGCCAACCGAAGACTCTCAGAAAAAACAACCTTGACATGACCTCAGAATCTGAGATCAAGAGAGAACTAGTGATCAAGAATTACTCGATCCCTAACTGACAGATTCGATGACGAGAGTTTCAGATTCAGGAATCGATAAATTCGTGACTATAGATAAGAATTCGGATATGCTGAACATCTTAGTCTGAGTATGCCGGGTATGTCTTTGCCCAGTGGATTGGAGAATCAATAGAGCTCGTGGTTGATCTTCCAAATCCCGATCCGCTTCTTCCCCTTTTTCATTGTTTTAAACCGGACGCTAGCCCATTATATGAGAACCTGTCGATGGTTTAGCTGCGGAGATCCTTCACCTTTTCCATTGGTCTTTGCTCTAAGCTTGAACAAGGGCTTTCTCTCTGCTTGAGTGGCTTGAAGCTACAACAATCAAGGCTGGGCCTTTTATTGCTCTTCTCTTGTCCCCTCGGGCTTATTATATAAAATTAAGGCAAGCGGTGGAACTGGAAAACTATCAATGCTTTTCTCCCTGTCTTTCCACTCATATAATGAAAAAAGAATTAATCTCGGATACGTCTTATTCCGTGATCCATTTAATGAATCATTAGAGTGCGCGTTGCGTGAGGAGTTAAGGGCTATTCCAGTCGATTGATCCTCCGCTTCTGGCCGTCTCGCTCCCATCGCTTTGTTGGCTGACAGCCAGCCCCTATCGCTAATCAGAGAGAGGTAGCGAATCGAATGTTGTGGCGGCCTTGAGCTCTTCTTCTTTCCGCCCTCTTTGCCGCTGCTATTCCATCTGGTGGTATACTAGAGTCTGCCTAAAGGCTGCTCTTCTGCCTGACCCTTAAGTAAGGGCGGTGGAACTCTTATACTTCCTTTATCCGCTATCGCTATGTCACAAAGTTGGGTAAGCAGTAGAACTCGTTGCCCTTTCTTCCACGCTAGAAGTGAAAGCCCAGCCAAGTTCTTGGAGAATCTATAGTTTCTGGTGTTGGGCGAGATGGGGAGAAAACTCCACTCCTTCCTTGCCGTCAACCGACCTATAGTCGCTGAGATAGTATTGGTTCTATTCATCTGACCGTACTTCCATCCGGTGTTAAAGCTGCGGAGCTCGAGGGATGTCTTTAAAAAGGTCAAGTTTTTTTCTTTTTTTAGACGCGGTCGAAAGAATACCTGAGAGAAGGATGGGCACTTCTTATAGTAGGCGTAGGCCCGTCGCCCTAAAACTCATACCTGTGATTAAGAAGAATAATTTAATGAGTGTCCCCGCCCTTCTTCCCGTACAGAGTCTGTCAAACTCAGCTGTCTTAAACGACATTGGCGCGGTACTCTGATCCGATCTACTCATATCAGAGTACGCCACTCGTGGTCAGAGGAGAGCCTGGAGGAGAATGGGAGAAAGCTTTTAGTTCGCCTTCATTCCATAGCTACTTAGTACCTCGGATCCCTTCTCCTTTGAGAACTACCACTCAAGACTGTTGGATCACTCATCAATGTCATCAGCTGGCTTTTGGGAAAGCGATAGGAGAGTTTTCGCTCGACCAAGCAGTCGTTTCACTCAACTAAACCAGTCTTAGTAGTAGCCTAGCCTAATCTTGAGATTTCCCTTCCTTCCCATGGGCTATAGGAGCGGTTTATAGCTTTACTTCGACAGAAAGGGGAGAGATCGAAAGAATTGAACTAGACCAGATCGAAAAACCTGATTCTTTTGCAGCTGCAGGAATATAGGTTACTGCAGAAAAGCAATCCATCCGGTAATGCAGGAAAGGCAAGGAAAGCTGTCCCGGAGTGGAACCGTTAAATAAAATATCTATCATCACCGGTAGGGAAAGGAGTCATTCAAATAAAGAAGTCACAAAAAGAAAGATTCACAAACGAATAAGATCTCGACGCCAGGGAGTTGAACCTGGAATCAAGCTTTGACGGAGCGGCGCACGCAACCTCGGTCATCTCGTCATAGGTAATTAGAGATGCCCATCACTCAGCGGTTTTGGAGTAGGAATCGTCTTTCGCTACCATGAGATGGAAGCGCTACAACGAAAGTGGTTAACATCACCTACGTAATTTCAACAATTGCGACTAGTTAAGTTAAGGCTGCTTCAACGAGCCTCGCAACTTCATGGAGTGAAAGGGGCCTCCAAGTAAAGGCGGCCGAGGGAATTAGATCCAGTAAAGCTGCCTAGCAACATCTTTTCTGGGTAAGTGACGCTCCTATTCCGGAGAAAGAGCCCTTATTCGGATTCGAACCGATGTTGCCTATTTCTTAGGGCTTCAAGAGCGTGACTCTTCTTTATTTATATACACAATTTTTCAGTCTAGTTTGCCACAAGGCATGCAAGCGAGGCCTATGTGGAAGAAAGAAGTCAAGTTGGACAAAAGAGAGAAAGCACTCGCGGCACACTGACTATATCGACAAATCAAAGTTGTGGTCATGAATATACACCGGCGCTGCCTGCCTTTTTTATTTCAAGATCAAGCTTGGGAAATGGTTGCTTGTCAATCAACATCTGTTTTCCCTTATCGGGAAACTGAAGCAAGCCTCCATCAATCCTGTCCTGTATTGCGGAAGGCTACGCAGTCAGCTGTGGCGTGACTATTACTGGCATGAAACTTGCATACGGCTTTCTGTCCCTTTAGTGCGTCTAACTGGACTTGATGCTCTGGGGACCCAACGGAACCGACTTTTTCCAAGCAATCATAGATCTCATCGGCCTTTGAGACATCGTACGTGAAGTCACGTGGCCGATTGCCGACATTTGCCTGCAGTCCGCTCCATACCAGGCTTGTTTAGCATGGCAGCCTGATTGGGTGGGGCTTTGCGTAGAGCAAGGCAAACAACTGGCTTAGTGATCTTGATCTCCGCCACCGTTGCATCAAGTCCGACTTTTCGCAGCAAGCGCTCGTGGCGAGTGACCTTGATAGCCAAGTCACAGAGATCGTTGAATTGCTGGAGCCTCGATAAGTAGGGTAGTTTTCTTCGCAGGGCTCAAGGTTCGTGATCAAGACCGATAACGTGGCTACGAGCTCTTTCCTTACTCAGAAGAGAGCCCCGACGCGGGCACGGTGGCAAGACTTTTTTTCTGGTGGGGTTCGACATGGTCCTCGAGTACAAGCCCGGGAGGACCAATCAAATCAAGTTGCCGACGCACTAAGTCGAAAGGCCGAGTTGGCATCCAACAAGTTAGAAGAGATAGCAGACATGAGCCAACTCAAAGGGGCCATCCCCGAACGCATAAGAGAGGGGTTGGAAAAGGACCCCGTAGCCCAGACCCTGCTGAAAAACTTGAGAAGCTTCAGTTAGAAGTTCCGCTCGAGTAGAACGGTTGTTGGTGCTCTATTTCATATCCTCCTCCTGTTGGTGAGTTACCTCTTCCCTTCCTTCCTTTCCATTTAATCACTGACAAAACCTACCTTTCAAACTTTTATAGCAATCAATCGAACGGGTAAGGCCGAGGCTAATAGGAAGTACAGATATTCATTAAACCAAAAACCAACCACCGAACCGAAACCGATCGGGGATATTTTCTCAATCACAGCCCTAACAGGAATTGCTTACTACAGACAGACGGGATGAAATAGCCGCTTCTTCTCAAGCGGCTTATTCGAGAACACCGTACGTATTCAATTGCAGCTCTTACTGTAACAGAAAAGATTAGCACCGGCTACTCTCACAGAAGATACGATCACACCAACAAGACCTGAAAGACCGGTTAATGGAACACTTACCTATACCTATGATGATTCAATTGCGACAACAACTCGAAACGCGAAAACAGCTACTTGGCATTTGTCCCTGAGACGCCAAGATCTTCCTTCTTGCCTTCCTCTTCACCAGCAGGAGTAGGCGATAAGCCGACGCCCTGGGCAATATTGGAAATCTTCAGCAAGCCCCCTACCCTACTTATCGAGAGGGGGTATTCTATTAGATTAGTAAAGGAAACTTTCTTAGTTATTAGTAATTCGCTCGCTTAAAGAAGACAGCCTCCCATTTGCTATCTCCTTGCCTCAAGGATCTTCTCTTCGTTCCATCCAATCCCTTCTTTCTTTTAACTAATATCCCGTCTTCCCCGCTCTTCTCTTTGATTCCGCAAAGAGGATCTTTCTTTCCAGTTCCAGCAAATCAGATCTTTATCTCGTATGCTGTCTGTGCTTTATAGTCTATTTCTTTTCCCCCTTCGCTCGTGACCAGGGAAGCTTCTCGGTAAGCATTCCTTTAGCAAACGCTATGCCCCTCTTAAGGTAGGGAGTGCAGAATCAACTAGGTCCCACCTCTTTTTAGCCTTTCTGTCCTCATGCTAGCCAATCTCTGGCAATTGGTCTATGGCAAAGGGTCATATTCAAGATGTGAACAAATCGGATGTGCACATTCATGCAAGATCCGGTGCTCTCTTTGAAATATCCGCTCTTAGAATAAAAACTTATTTTGGAAGATAAGAAGTTGCAGAATCCGTCAGCTTGCCACAGAACTCATCCAGAAGGAGTATGCAGCCAGACTGACTACGGAGATAGAAAGAAGAGGATGGGAAGATGAATCAATATTAAAAATAGGTTGCTAGAGAATCGGATCTTAGATAGTGCACGAATGAATGCATAGTGAAAGTCAGTCTTGGGGTAATATCCTCTTTCCTGCCCCTAGGTCCTAGGTTGCAAGTCAGCTGCTCACTCTCTCTTTCTTCGAATTCAATGTCTTAAGCAGCATGTAGCAAAGATCGATTTGAGATTAAATGTGGGACCTGAAAACAGAAGCTAGAGTTGAACGATCTACTTTTCTATCCTGTGGGCCTATCATAAGGAAATAAAGAAGGTCTCTTCTTTATAGAATAGAAAGTAGCCTGGTCTGTCTCTCAATCAGTCTGTCCAGTCAAGTCCTTGACTTCGGTCGTAGGTTGAAAGTCAAAAAGTAGCAGCTCTCCGAGTGTAAAGCTTCGTTCTTCCTCTTCTTTTAAGACTTTATAAAGCATTTGTGGGCTATATGCAAGGCATCCGGATCCTTCTTCCGATCCATATGCATTTAGCCCAGTCATGAACCACCGTGGTTGGTGATCCTACGTGAGAGAATAGGGTCGATGGTAGAGAGTCGGTTATGCCATTCTTTATTCAAAATGCATGCGGATTTCAGCCATCACCAAGGCCTTATCTTGCTTGCAGAGGGGGAGCTTTGCCCTTTAGTCCAAGTCGAAAGCTCCCGCCTTATTAGTTGATGGTTCTTACCGACCCCCAAAGCCTGATTCACTCCTGACCGACGAATCCGGAACGATCTTTGATCCGGTACTAGAAAGAAAGCGAGATTTTCATGCCCGATAGTCAAAGTAAAGCACGCACTTCAACTTCAAGTGGCGCGATTTATGTCGTTGCGCAGGGATGCTCTTCCCGTAGTGCCCCTTCTTCCTCCTTGTCTCTTTCTCTGCGGCCTGCGTGGGACTGATCCGGACTGATAACCCGAACCCTTCGTAGACTGAACTCTCTTCTCTTTAGGCTCGCGTAGGTTAGGGAACTCGCCTCCTTCACAGCTTCCACTCCAACTCGAACTCAAAACCTCTTCCTCATCTTGACTCATGGCGTCTTCATCATTGAGTAAATCCTCATCATCATCCTCCGTAAGAGAAAAGGACCACGGCCGCCATGCCCCCTGTCCATTATAGCTATCAAGGTGAACTTCCCCTTCTTTCTTCCCAGTGAGCCTCTGCGTAGCACGCCCCTCCACTAAAACGGGCTGGAATGCCAGTATGCCTAATCTATGCAGAGTAGTGGGCGCTCTATTCAGCAATACAGGATGCCCCTGCATAACTTATTTAAGTATTTCCCATACCTTTTTATGTGACTCTTAGCAACCCGAAGCAAGATGTTGTCTAATTAGACCACGAATTACAAAAAAGGTAAGTGGTCCAAGCTCTATTGCTATTTCGCGAGGCAATCCACATCGATGTAATGAAAGTGAAGGGCCCACGACAATCACAGAACGTCATGAATAATCGACTCGTTTACCAAGCAGAGTTTAGCGAAATCTTCCCTATTATTACAAAGTTCAAGCCTACTTGAAATGTTGGCTTTGCGGGTATTGAGCTCACTGGGAAGCCGTCGGTTGAACCGTCATTGGTACCGCTTCTTCCTTTGACTTCACGGAATATTTAGTATCCAGCCTCTACCTTTCTCGCTTTGGAAGGAATTTTCCAAGTTCTTCTCTATCTGACTACCAAGCAGTTGATTATGCAAGAGGTGCTTAGCTTATACTTATAGTAAGTACTATATTGATCTTTCTTCTTTCTAGCAGTCTCAATGAAGTAGTCCCTTATTAGGCTCTCAGTGTAAACCTAGTCTCATGCTTTGAGATGAAGCTTCCCGACGAGTCAGTTTGAAAGAAAGCCATATGAGTCAAGGGCTAAGGCTAGATCAAGTTAGTTTTCTAAAGTTTTAATATTAGAGTGACCTTAGGTTAGGGTCGCCCTCTAATGCCTTTTCCCTTACATCCCAAGAGGCTTTTACCAAGGTGTGTGTAATAAGTCTTATCTAGCTAGATCCTAAGATCTCAATCCACTTCAACTTCCACTCTAACTCAAAGACCAGGAAAGGCGGGAAGGAAAGGGCTTGATCCCTCAATCAAGGCTGTTCAGAAAGTCCTTAGGTTCGGTTAAATCTGGGATGAACGGCTTTGGCAGGCATGGATGAATTGCTTATAGTAAGGTAGAAGGGGGATAAAGATTCTTTCTTCTAAGCTTGAAAGCCGAATATCTCTTTTCTCTCCCGAAGCAACTGCCTAAGGAAAGAGGAAAAGCCTTGAATAGGCACTGGCATCTCCATCGAAGCTTTGGGACGAAGCTGTAGTGGATGTGAACTCGGGTTTGCCATTCCGGTGAGAGAGTTAAGATAGTAAGCGTATGAAGAAGAGTTCATAGGCGGATCGAACTCCATGCGAGGGTGGTAAGGCATTACGCTGTGATTGATTCAGTAACCGGTGCTAGAGAATCCGCTCTTTCTTTTCCCACGGAGCGCTAAGAAGCAAGGGATTAAGAGATAAGAGACTGGGGGATCTTAGTCTCAATCCTAACCTCATAGCTTTTAGAAGCTAAGCAAGTCCAGTGCTACAGGCTTTTTTCGACAAAAAGAAGAGGAAAAGGACCTGCCCTAGCAATCTCTTCAGCTCCTTATTTCTTGTTGGCGCTCGAGCTTCCTGTATGGCTTTAGCTCGCTTTTGACTACAATACCCGACTTCCTTGAGACATCACTTGAAGAGAAAGCTGAATAAATCCTATAGATTATTAGGGCAGCCGCAAGGAAACTAACCAGCACCCTATTTGTTTGAGACTCGGGATGGAAATGACCTCCTGTCTTAGCTTGTGTTGTGTTGTATGACGTCCACGTCGTCTTTGACTCTTATTCCAACACTAGTCCCTTCGTGGTGCCCACGGTGCGGTTCGTAGGTTAGTTAAGCAAGGAAATCCTACTGGCGGGCGGTAGCGGTTGTACCTTTGACCTATGTCTAGCCGCTTCTTTGATAATCGCATTTATTATTGGTTCACATTATCTCCTTGGGCAGGCAGGAAGTCTCAAAGCTCTTTCCTAAAGAAGTGCATAAATTACGGAAGAAAAGGAATGAATCAAGACGGTTGGTTCATCCACGGAGGGAAGCAAAGTCCATACCAGCTCCTGCTGGTGCTCCTTTAATGGATAAAATCTTCCTCTCAGGAGGGCGATATACGTATTAATAGCAGATAGAGAAGAACAAAAATCAACACTTTCATTTGACCTGGAGGAATACAAGGGGTATTGGTCCAACAGCGGAAGTTATAATTTGACCCCAATAAATAGGCCCAAAGCCTCCCAGATAGGCAGTTTGCTCCCCAGTGTAGGGGTGAACCTGTCAAGAACATTTGTAACGCGCTTAAGGTAAGGCCGGCTGTTAGCTGTCGATTCGGTAATAGGAAAAGCAAGACCTTTCTGAGCAGCTTTCACTCTCATAGCAAAGAAAGAAGCAAAGCAATGCTTATCAAACGTCAAACGTTAGAGAAGGAAAGGAGCTGGTCAGTATAGGGCATCAGTAGCTTCAACTAAAGAATCAGTCGAAACGGACACTTAAGCTAAATCCGCAACAGAGCGAGTAGCCAGGTGTGAGTGTTATGGATCTAGCCCTTTACGAGCTGCAGAGCTAGACAAGCAAGCAAGAAGGCTCTTTTCAGCCTTTCCGACCGATTTCTTTTATTCTAAAATACGCTATTTATTGATCCATTTCTTTTCAATGATAAGCAATTCATGCACAATTCAATTCTTTCCACGCTCGCTCGGTTCAAACTCAAACCAACAAGACGGGCAATCCTCTCGTAGACTGAGCACTATTAGCTGTATATTATTCTGTACATAAGGTGTAAATACCGTAAATTATTGTATCATTATATACCATATCCATATAAGATAAGATCTCCTAGGTAGGGCACAAAGCCCATCTTGCTCTCCAATTCTACAAGCACTAACCCAATCTCACTGAATGAAGTTTCACATCTTTCGTCTCAACTTGTCGGACCGCTCTCGAACCCGGGTGGGGAAGGAAAAGGAAGATGAGGGTGAACTTCAATGGAGAAAGAAAGCACTCGATGAGAAGTTCTATATCGGGACAAAGAAAGAAGATGATCACCAGCAGAGATAGTAATTCGAACCTTAGAGCATCCCTACTGTGAGAGAGACTTCCGGTCGAGGCATACTATCTAAGCGACTCTCCTAGTGGGTGACTTCTTTTGAACAGATCCACGCGCTCTATCAACTATATGTCACCTGCTTCACTTGAAAAACCCATTTGAAATCACGCAAACCATGTCGGGTTCACAACCTAAGACAGAAAGCGACAGGCTAAGGGAGGGTATGGGACTAATGGTTAAGGGTATTCCCCTAGTCATAGCATGGTCGAAGAGCTGAGGTAGTACTGACTTGACAACTGGACTGGCCTTGCAAATTGTGTATAGTGGACACGAGCTAAGTTGTCAGCAGCATTTTCCTAGCGGCCGAAATAAAAGGAAGGTTGATCGAAGGATCGGATCTACATGAAGCTTAAAATACAGCTAGCTTAGGCGCAAGACAATCCTCAGACGATATGAATTGGATTTTTTCTCCCTCTTGTATACGCCATTTAGAGGTTCACCTTCTTCAATGACCTACTGACACTTCACTTTTTGAACGAGCTAACCGAGGCTACCTTCAATCAACTGTGATGTGAGGTAAGGACAATTCGGTATAGCTTTCCAGGTTGGTTCAAAGACTAGCCCTTGGTTAAGGGGCAGTGTTGAGATCCATGGAGAGTACTTAGATATTAGTGAGGGTAGAAGGAATTGAATGTCACTAACAAGACTAAGCACACGATCCGGGGGCAAATGTTGATTTGCTTACTCTTTTACTCAATTGAATCAGCTTAGCTAATGAAAAAGCTTCAAGGTCCAATTTGACTAACATATCGCCCTTGGAAGACCTCTTCGCAATCTCCTTCCTACCTGACGAGCACATCAGACAATCGGCTCTTTCATGACTCCATAACAACTACCTTATCCATTGATCTCTTGTGAATGTGAAGGTCCCAAGAACTACCTTCGCTTTTCAAGCAGCAGCTATTGCTATTGTTGTGCTTGGGAATTGTTTGAGCTCGTTAGCTTCACAAATCTCCCCACGGTTTATCCTGCGATTTATCTTTACCCAAAGGATTTTTTAAATTTTTTTAACTATGTATATGTCTTAGTTGACAAAGCTGTTTACGTAATAGGCTGCTGGCTAGAAAGATAGGAATTTGGAATGTTGAGATGACTGGTACGTTTATCGAAAGACTCGAGTAGATGCTTTCAACAAGCCCCACTCACAGATAGCTAATGAGCTAGCTCTTTTAAAAAGGAACCAGCAATACTGGATGCGATGTTTGGAACAAAAAGACCACCTACCTTGTACGTACTGCATATTCAGGACTTGTGCTGCTAGAGATGTAGGCAATGTAGTACTTTATCCCCGCATCTCGGCACCGCAGCAACTGGGGTATAGCATAATAGGACTCCCCTTTTTCTTGCCGGCTAGACCCAATGGAATGGAAAGGAGTGAAGGCCTTTCCCTTGATTTTCGTTGCCACTGGGCGAATAGAAAGATCTTAGTTAAACCTTGTTTCTGTTTATCTCTATGAGTTCTCTCTACGCTACGGCCAAGATAATGCCTTTATAATAATAATAAACATTATAATAGGGTCCTAGCTAACTTAATCTATCTGCAGTTTACTTGTGTAAAACTTTCCTATGACTCTTAACCCTTCATCCCCATTTCTACCAATACCTTAATTAATAAGAAGGAGCTATAAGTCCTAAAGGCCTACCTTTTTTATCCTAGCGTGTTTAACGGGCCCCCTGCTCCCCCCGATCCAAACAAGCCAAATGGTCTAAAAAATATAAAGGCCTTCCGTGTCGATTCATCCGAACCCTCATTTAGTAAGATATCTTTAGGAGTTGCAGTTCCAGTCCTTGGTATTCCTTCTGCCTTTTGAAGGTATGAGTGCGTGGAAGCCTTTTTAATTTAAGCTGTACCCCCATTTTTTCAGTTGGCAAATGCAAGCCATACCGTGAGAGTTCCATACTAGTACATTTGAAGGGAGATCTAAGTAAGCGCATGAATTCCCCTCTTCTTATGAAGAAAGCCAGGGACACGTGCAGATGAATTGCGAGATGCATTGAATTCCCGTCTATTGATTCAATCCAAACTTGACTTTCAAAATCTTTCTTTTCTATTTCTCGTATAGAGAGAGATTGGAATATTGCTTCCACGGGTAAGAAGAAATCATCATCTGAGATGTTTCAAAAGCGAAAGACGACAATCAAAGCCGATCTAAAACCTTCTAGCTTGACTTGTTCTATTAGGTTAGGTATGTTACTTTGTTTTAATCGAACCTACCAATCATCCTCTCCACCTTTCCCTCAGGGAATTGTAGGCCTCAGAGAGGCCCCGTGCAGTGCTTGCCTTTCTACCTCTCTCCGTATTGCATTCATCTTTCGCCCCAAAGGAAGATTCCATCTTTGGAAAAGCACATCAGCCAGCCTTTCAAGCACCCTATACTCCTTGTAATCGTAGTATGAGTCCTGGCCTCATCCTTGAGGGCTATCAGTCAAATTCGGAAAGATTGTTGTCTGAAAAGTAGTCCATTACGTATTTATGGTAGTTTTTTCCGTATGCCCGTCTAAGCGAGAGTATGGGTTTCCGGCTAGTCTTTGAAGTCTTGTAATGGATTCTTCTGGTTGTAGCGCAGGTTTCCGTTGGGTGAACCCTTATCGATCTTGTTTGGTAAGCGGTTTCTTACCTGGCGCATTACCCTCCTTTAAGTATATTTTACCCGCATTCTTTCATTTCTTAAGTTTACCCTAAGAAAGTTCCTTCAGCGGTCTAAGCTTTGCATTACGTATATCAGTCGATTCGGTAATCATTCCGTTAGGTTAGCTCTTCATCCCATAAGGATTCGAAGTAGTGTAACCGGCCCCGCTGGGCAGAAATACTCTAAGAGTCCCGCAGGTAACCCCGTAGGCCCCCTCCGCATCTTCGTTAAAGCGAGGGCGCTTTGCCCCCTAAAAAGGATTTCATCCTCGCTGAAACTCATTAAAAGCTTGGAAATCTACTTCCGCACCTTAATTGAATAGCGGCATGATCTGTCTTTATAGCTTGTATTCGTGCCGATAGCATCTGAAAAGAGAATACGTTTTGGGGCGATTCTTCTCTTCGAAAGGAGTGGAGCTTGTGATGATATCAATTGACATTTACACCTTAAGTTCTATCTATCCTGCAGGCGTCCATGAGAATATCCAGTGTGATGTGGAAGACCAGATGCGCTCTTAGCAGCCTTTCAAGATGGCAAATCTTTCTCCTTCCTCTATAAATTTTATTTTCATGTCCACATGTCCGGGAAGTCAGGCACTAGTCTCATATTCACTAGCTTAGAGCACTGGATCTCTCGTTTTGAGAGAAAAAGAAAGACCGGCAACAAGGTCCCAAGGCCCGTTCTCGATACGAAATTAGGCCTCTTGGACAAGACTTTTTGTCTCGCTGCATCTCTATAATGAGACTGTCCTACTCTTTAACTCCTAGCCGTTCACAGAGGAACGAAGTCACTCGACTGAAAGGAGAGGACTGAGAGTCTTTTCCTCGGAAATAAAATTCATAATCTATCTAAGCGGATCGAATCCGAAAAAGCGGCGAAGGGCCTGCCTAATCAACAGCTTCCATCGCACTCAAAGCGGCACATGTACTCATTATATATAAATAATATAAAGATCAGTCAAGGTTCACTAAGAGAAAGGATTGACTTGCCGTGCCAAGCCAAGGGCTCTCAAAGCCGATTTGTAAGTAATGAAGTTGGCCTTCTTGAGGTGCGATACCGACCATCCGTCGAATGAGACTCAGGCATAAGAAGTAGTGAATACAATTCCCCAGTTGCTCCCCAAAAGACTGAGAATTCCTGGTCTGCTTTGCTGTAAAAGCCGGGGCATTTATGGCACTTCTGCCACCAAGAAAGCGTTCCTCTGGCGTTGGGGACCCCATCCTCGGATGTGAAGGCTTAGGCTGGGGAGTCTAGACTTGCTGCAAGTTGAGCCATAGCCTAGTTCTTCTTTAGTTTACCAACTACCAACCGTCCTTGCTAATGCTAATTTAATGATTTCTAATGGGATTCCCTTAGTGCTTGCGCTTAAGGCTTTCTTTTAACCAATCTCCTTATTGCTTGCCAAAATTCCGACTCACTTTGGGCGGGATGAAGCAAAAAGGCTTGATTGCCCCCCCCCTTGGCCTGGGGGAACTTGAATATGAATCTCTTTATCTTGAACGTCAACCTCACCACGGAAAAAAATAGAATTCCCACCTAACACGACTCTAGAACAGCGGATAAGCCTTTCCTAACCAACCCCTGAAACCATTTGAACCAGAGCTGAAACAATTGATTCAACCTCGGGTAAAAAGAAAGTAATCACATCGGGAAATCTATTTTTTAATAGAACCAGGTGAAAGGGCTTTAAACCGAGGGTAGCTCGCCCGCAAGTCCTAGTTGGGGAATAACTCAGCTTACAAGTTCCGGTTTTCCGAGGGAGAAAGATAGTATCAACAGACCAAAGGAAGACAACTGAGCAAGATAGATGCCGCTGAACTAGTGTCATAAAGAGTGAAAAGAATTCGGAGTAGTTCAAATAGAAGTAAACAGTTCAACTTATCCCAGGAAAGAAAGACTCTTTTTAAGCTTAAGAGAATGTCCCAGCTTGGGCTTAAGGTAGTGAAGTGAGCCATTAGCTCTGCTCTGGTTCCGCATCTAAAATCAGTAGCTCTGCTAAGGAATCAAGCATCCAATCCGATAAGAGCATTAAATACGAATCATGTCCGAGACGGGAGAAAGAGCGTAGTAGTAAAGAAAGCGCATAAACTCATTTCTTCGCAAATGGCACCATAGCCAACGCTACGCTCTATACTATATAAAACAATTCTTTCTGGCCGGTAGGGGGCCTTCCGCATGAAAGCGAAAGGAAGCGACCGACCAAGAAATCATACATGCAAAAAGAGAAAGGGAATGGTTAGTGAATCCGAACATGAGTGGGATCGAGGAAGATAGGGCGTCTGGCTTCGAGGTTATGCAGCTAGAATTGGAGTTGCTACAAACTTGACTGCTGAACTCTGGGCTTGGGCTGTCCGTACTGGTCTCCGGATTGCCTTGGCTCGAAGCTTCGAAAAGGGATATTCGAAAAAAAAAGATAAGGCAGACTAAGACTAAGGTTGCTTTGCTTCCTTCACGTGAAAATGAAAAAATGGACAAGCAAGCAAATCGAAAACGAAGAACGAGGAGGCCATTGCCTTCTCTTCATCTAGTTTTAGGGGTCAGCCTCTCCCTCCTTCAAGCTAGGGAGAAAGAAAGTGAGGGAGAGCGGGCTAGACAGCGAGTAAGACAGCTGGGTCAATAGGAGCAATCCATCGAGTGGGAGAAATACTGTTACACCAATCCCGTGATAAATCCTCTTTGAAGTTGAAGCGGGTAAGCAGGCCTTTCTTTTATTCAAGCGTCAGGAAGTCAAATGGTAAATTTGATTGAGGAACTGAGCAAGCAATCCAGCGAGAGTCTCTCTCTTTGAAAGCCAACCCAGTTATCACGCTTTTTTAAGTCGGGATTTTAGGCACAAAAGCAGCGAATTCTCTTGCTGCGCTTACGCTTATTCCGACAACAGATTCATCGGTCACTGGATGCGTGCTAACAGAAAGTAGTAAAGTCATAAGGTAGGTAAGCAAGCCGCCCCTTTGTCGTAGTTCTCCAGTAACTTCGGCAGTGGTAGTGAGTCAACTCCTTCTTCTTCGTCTCATAAGGTCGGCCTCTTTCTTTCCTATGTCTCTTTTTAATAAGATCAGACCTCCCTAGTGGGAAGCCTTAATTGACTAACTGGGAAGGTCTCTCGAGGGCCTCTTCTTCCTGGCTCATAACCCCTGGGATTCTCGTATAGTGAAGTAGTCTTCGTCTCAGCTGTCTCGATATTTATTTCGTGTACTGAGGCTTCTCCTAATGCTTTTTTTGTAGACTAAGGGTCTTAGCAGTCATTTCCGTTATCGAATCTTAGCTCTCTGGATCCTCTAAACTGCCATCTTCTACTAAGAATAGTGGCCACCCCCTTTCCTAGCTGACCTCTGAAAAAGGAGTCAATTCGGCTCATCTGCAGAAGGTGGAGCATGCTTTCCTTAATCTCCAAAGCGTAAGGAATCGCTCAAGCGGGCTAGCCTGATGACAGCTAATTAAGAAGTCAGTCCGTATCGATGCCAGCAGGTTCTCGTCCTTTCACCCCGCACACAACTACCAGTCTGGAAGTCGCATTTCAATTAACGAATTGCAGCTTAACAGACTAAGCAGTCGCTACTCCCTGCTATGAGAACTAGGTTGATTCTGTCCAGGGACTTAGCCTTCGGGAATGAAAGTCAGTGCCCCTGGTTTATAAGGAGCTGCTTCCTAACCGCTTTCCAACATCATCTTTCTCGCTTTCCAAAGCAAAGGTAAACGACTAACTAAGCAAAGCACTAGGTATGGTCAGCCTTAGACAAGCCAATCATTCAGACCTTTTTCTATAAAAACTATTTATTTAGTCCTATTGAGTAAGGGAAGGGGTCGGTAGGCTCTCTATCTCAATCCGAGGAACTGAACTAGAGCTCAGGAGGAAGCCAGCCGCTTAAGAGAACTTCACTCCTCTCCTTACAATCGAGATCTTCAAACCTCTCCTGGGGTAAGGGTAAATAAGAATAATATATTTATCCCTGTTATTGTGCTTGTATCGTTCTTGTATCAGTAGTCACAGCATTCCCCCCTTCCTGCCCGCTCCCTTTTAACACCATTGGAAAGGTCTCTGTAAGGCTCCAGCGTAGAGATAGCTTCCTTTCTTATTCTTAGCGAGGAATAGCCCCTATTCGCGCGGATAAGGAATATTCCCGCTCCCTCTGGCCTTTATATTCTAGTGAGTGTTCCGTGAGTGGGTTCTCGATTTAGGCGGGCTATCAATCGACTATGAAAAAAAATATAAAGAAGAGGTCTTAGTCGACTATTAGGGAAGTTCAGAGTTCTTTGATTCATTCTAGCTCTTAGGGATGGAAGAAGATATAATAGAGAGAGGGCTTAGTACACGTGGGACTTATGCCTTTCTTTTCGGATCAATGAGACAAGGAGTTACTCAGAGCTGTAGTTAGGGCCTTTGCCAAAGGAATGGGACCCCTTCTAAGCGAGTCAATCCCAGTAGAGGAAGGGAATTTCTTTCCTTAGTAGTTTGCTTTCATCCGAATTAGTGGTTTCAGATGGATTCGTCTTTGATGTAAATAGCCCACTGGAAGTAAAGTATAGTGTGGTTCCACCTCGCAAGGAGAACAAGCGATAGATTGAAGATCAACAGGGCTTAATCAAGGAGGAAAGGAATAGGAAGCGAAAGCTGGTTGTATCCCTTGCTTGTTTTTAGTGAGCGAAGCGAACGTGTACTGTCGAGTAAAGGCAGCCGTTGTTGGCGCCGACCCCTCTAAGCCCTGGCACATCACAAGCCATCTTACTTAATATTTTAGAAATAGGAGGAAGGGGCAATGTCAATTGAATAAGCGTATCAAAGAGAATGAGGTCTAGCGCCCCAGAATACAATAGATAAAAAGCAATATAACAAGGTGGGAATAATATATAACAAATGGGTAAGACAACCAAGGGCAATTCAACGGCTTTATGAGATAATCGGTATACTTTCTGCGTAGGCAGGCCCAGCAGTATCCAATCAATGTAGTTGGCGGAACAAAGGAAACAGGAATGAGAGAAGTATTAGAGGAAGATCTAAGTACCGAGAGGAAAAGGCTTCTTGATTCAAACTCATGGGAGTCTCTTCAATGGCGACACCCATTAATTTGCCTAACAATTCGGTAGCCAGGGCATGAGACTCAGCCAAAGAGTGACTAAGGCACCTATACTCCCCTTTTTAGGCAGGCTTGGGTCAGTTAGTGCGGTCGGCAAGCGGTAGGCAAAGAGGTCGAAAACAGGTCTGGCAGCTACGGGTTCCTCTTTTGTTTATGGGTGAATCTTCCATTCTCCGCGCCCGTTCTATCTGTCTTCTTATTGGTTGATATGTCTTTCCTTTCTTATTAGTGTAGTGTAGTGAGGGCGCACTCGTGGTAGAAGGCAGATGGATTTAGCTTCTTTCTAAGAGCCGGAGACCCAAGGCCGGCTAGTCTCTTTCTGGGCTGACCCTCCTGACTCATGATTGTCAAAGATCATGTCATGTCGAGTGCGAGCTGGGGTTGAAGGCCCAAGGCTGTTGGTTTTGGAATAGGATTAGACTTGTCTGTGACAGAAGATCTGTCCTTTCCAGCACGAGGAACCTTATAGCACTTGGAAAAAAGCGGCTCTGGATCTGGCATCAACAGCGGATCCTGTCTGATCAGAGCACCGGTTCCGGCATCGGGAGTTGATTCAATAAGAGTCATAGCGGAGTCGAGAACTAGCAGCTACTGTTGGAAGATGGGATTGTTTACTTGGCCACCTCTTTTTTCCTCGCCCTAACGGATCCTGAACTCTAAGGAAAACTCCCTTTCCAGAGAAGCACTCATTTTCTTTCTAAAAGCTCTTTTTTTCTACCCTTCTAACTAGTGTCACTTGCTTGATCACTTCGGTGAGGGGGTTATTTATATCCTTTAAAAAGCTCATATAGAGTTGTAGGATAGGATTTCAGGTAATTTATCCAATCTTCGTGCTCGGATACGGTCGACCCAATTTCCAAGCCCGACAGAATCTGGTCTGTCGCCTCGGAATACATTTTTGTCACTTCCTCTTCGTTATAAAGTTGCCATTTCGGGCGACCGCGCTCACAGTAATGGCGAAGCTGCTCCCGAACCAAGGTATGCAGCTCGACCTTTTTTTTTACATCCTTTCTTACAGTCTTGGCGAAAGGAAAGGTCGGATAATGGGCTACATGTTGGAATGCCTCTAAGGAGGAACTACACTGGCATTTGATAATCGAAAAAGCCAACAAATTCAAATACAGGGCTTTTGATAGAGCCCTTTACAGGAGGAGATGCTCAGGGCGCGATAAAGCTCGTCACGAGACCGAGAAAGCTCATCAGTGGAAGAAATGTGTCAAGTAGTCTCGATTTCTCAGTTAATAATTATTAATATCTCCCATAGATTGAGACTTATAGATTTCAAGTAAGGGAGGCCTGCCTTAAGATTGACAACAGGTCGGTCGATATCGGTACTGGTTCAGCCTGTGAGGGATTCATTCAGTAAGGGAGGGGGCTCTAAATCCGCCTAGGGGAGAGAAAAAAAGTAAGACCTT